ACTATTTCGTATACCGGAAAAAGGTATGATAGGGCAAGTTCCGGATTGATTCCCGATAATGGATTAGATTGCACCAATATCAATCCTTTTTATTCCAAGGCGAAGATTCAATCACTTAGCCAACATCAAGGAACTATTGGTATGTTGTTGAATCGAAATAAGGAATGCCAATCTTTGCTAATTTTGTCATCATCCAATTGTTCTCGAATTGGTCCATTCAATAGTTCGAAATATAACAATGTGACAAAAGAATCGGATCCCCTAATTCCAATTAGGGATTATTTAGGTCCCTTAGGCGCTATTGTACCTAAAATATCAAATTTTTATTCATCTTACCATTTAATAACTCATAATCAGATCGTGTTAAAGAAATATTTGCTACTTGACAATTTGAAACAGATTTTCCAAGTACTTCAAGTACTTAAATACTGTTTAATAGATGAAAATAGAAGGATTTATAATCCCGATCTATGCAGTAACATCATTTTGAACCCATTCCATTTGAATTGGTGCTTTCTCCATCATGATTATTGTGAAGAGACATCGATCAAAATTAGCCTTGGACAATTTATTTGTGAAAATGTATGTCTATTTAAATACGAACCACACGTAAAAAAATCTGGTCAAATTTTAATTGTTAATGTCGACTTTTTAGTTATAAGATCGGCTAAGTCTTATTTGGCTACTCCTGGAGCAACTGTTCATGGTCATTATGGGAAAATCCTTTACGAAGGAGATACATTAGTTACATTTATATATGAAAAATCGAGATCTGGTGACATAACGCAAGGTCTTCCAAAAGTAGAACAAATCTTAGAAGTGCGTTCGATTGATTCAATATCGATGAACCTCGAAAGGAGAGTTGAAGGTTGGAACGAGCGTATACCAAGAATTCTTGGGATCCCCTGGGGGTTTTTGATTGGAGCTGAGCTAACCATAGCCCAAAGTCGTATCTCTTTGGTTAATAAGATCCAAAAGGTTTATCGATCCCAGGGGGTACAGATCCATAATAGACATATAGAGATTATTGTACGTCAAGTAACATCAAAAGTGTTGGTTTCAGAAGATGGAATGTCTAATGTTTTTTCGCCTGGAGAATTAATCGGATTGTTGCGAGCGGAACGAGCAGGGCGCGCTTTGGACGAATCGATCTGTTATCGGGCAATCTCATTGGGAATAACAAGAGCGTCTCTGAATACTCAAAGTTTCATATCCGAAGCAAGTTTTCAAGAAACCGCTCGAGTTTTAGCAAAAGCTGCTCTACGAGGTCGTATTGATTGGTTGAAAGGCCTGAAAGAGAACGTTGTTCTGGGGGGGATTATACCTGTTGGTACCGGATTCCAAAAATTTGTGCACCGTTCAAGGCAAGACAAAAACATTTATTTGGAAATCAAAAGAAAAAATCTATTCGAGTTGGAAATGAGAGATATTTTGTTACACCATAGAGAATTATTTTGTTCTTACGTCTTACGCGACAAACAATTTCCATGAGACAAATTTACATGAGACATCAGAACAATCATTTATGCGATTTAATGATTCCTAAGAGCGGATTCATTTTCACTTTAACTATCTTTTAACTATACTGGTCTGATTATTGATTTGGTAATAAATAAAATAAGTAATTAAAAAAATTTATGGTTTGCGCCGTGTATCAATGGTCAATCCCCGGTAGAAGGTTCCATCGGAACAATCTTTTATTTCAAGGTACCTCGTCTCTTTGTTAATAATACGAAAAAGAAAAAACAAAAAGGAAGTGTGGGAAAAAATGACAAGAAGATATTGGAACATCAATTTGGAAGAGATGATGGAAGCAGGAGTTCATTTTGGTCATGGTACTAAGAAATGGAATCCTAGAATGGCCCCTTACATTTCTGCAAAGCGTAAAGGTATTCATATTACAAATCTCGCCAGAACTGCTCGTTTTTTATCAGAAGCCTGTGATTTAGTTTTTGATGCAGCAAGTAGGGGAAAAAACTTCTTAATCGTCGGTACCAAAAATAAAGCATCGGATTCAGTAGCATCAGCTGCAATAAGGGCTCGGTCTCATTTTATTAATCAAAAATGGCTCGGTGGTATGTTAACGAATTGGTCCACTACGGAAACGAGACTTTATAAGTTCAGGGACTTAAGAGCAGAAGAAAAGATGGGGAAACTCAACCGTCTCCCCAAAAGAGATGCAGCAATGTTGAAGAGAAAATTATCTACCTTGCAAACATATCTCGGTGGGATCAAATATATGACGGGATTGCCTGATATTGTGATCATCGTTGATCAGCAAGAAGAATATACGGCTCTTCGAGAATGTGCCATTTTGGGGATTCCAACGATTTGTTTAATCGATACAAATTGTGACCCAGATCTTGCAGATATTTCGATTCCAGCCAACGATGACGCTATAGCTTCAATTCGATTGATTCTTAACAAATTAGTATCCGCAATTTGTGAAGGTCGTTCTAGCTATATAAGAAATCGTTGATTATGATTAAGATTAAGAATAATAAAATTAGTTAATGTTAATTATTGGGCAACTCCATAGATTTATTGGATCGGTTACTTTTTTTTTAATAGATAAAAAAAAAGAACTGGGGATATTGATATATATTATGATGTTATGTGATTTCTTGGTATCCTAAATATATGATTAATGATTCAAGTTGGTGAGTTGAGAAAGAAATGGTTGAATCAAACTAATTCCTTTTTTGAAGTTCAATTTCTATCAGAGGACAATATGAATGTTATACCATGTTACATTAAAACACTCAAGGGGTTATACGATATATCGGGTGTAGAAGTAGGCCAACATTTCTATTGGCAAATAGGAGGTTTACAAATCCATGCCCAAGTACTTATCACTTCTTGGGTCGTAATTGCTATCTTGTTAGGTTCAGCCATCATAGCTGTTCGGAATCCACAAACCATTCCGACCGACGGTCAGAATTTCTTTGAATATGTCCTTGAATTTATTCGAGACTTGAGCAAAACCCAGATTGGAGAAGAATATGGACCCTGGGTTCCCTTTATTGGAACTATGTTCCTATTTATTTTTGTTTCTAATTGGTCAGGTGCCCTTTTACCTTGGAAAATCATACAGTTACCTCATGGGGAGTTAGCTGCGCCCACGAATGATATAAATACTACTGTTGCTTTAGCTTTACCCACGTCAGTGGCATATTTTTATGCAGGTCTTACCAAAAAAGGGTTGGGTTATTTCGAGAAATACATCAAACCAACTCCAATACTTTTACCAATTAACATCCTAGAAGATTTCACAAAACCCTTATCTCTTAGTTTTCGACTTTTCGGGAATATATTGGCTGATGAATTAGTAGTTGTTGTTCTTGTTTCTTTAGTCCCTTCAGTAGTTCCTATACCTGTCATGTTTCTTGGATTATTTACAAGTGGTATTCAAGCTCTTATTTTTGCAACGTTAGCCGCGGCTTATATAGGCGAATCCATGGAGGGTCATCATTGACTAGTTTTCTAAATAGCCTTTTTTTTTAGCTTATCCCAATTCATGCATGGTTCAAGATAATCTGCTTGGTTGGAGAACATAATAGATATAAATACGTATGAATATATGACCTAGAGTCGTAGGAGAGAAGATGAACGATATTACGGAATTGTAAAAAAAAAAAAGATGGGTTGGGGAGGTCACACTAGATGTATGTAATGTCTATAAGTCCAGCCACTTTTTGTGTGGGTTTCGAGGAATGATTCTATAATCCGATTCAATATAAAATGTGGCCAGTTTACGTTATGGAAGAAAGAAATGTATATGTAATATGTATATGTAATATTAGATATTCACTAGTTATATAGTCCTATCTATATATAAATAGAAGTCCTTATGCCTTACCTATATACTAACTAACTATATATATATATAACTATATGCTATATATATGTAATATATATATAGCAATATATATAGCAAAATAAATAAAAAAATATATATATATATATGTATTGATATACATATTGATATCGTTATATTGATATATTGATATCGTTGATATCGATCATATTGATATCCATTGCATATATTGATGATTGCATATATTGATTTGATTGCAGTTTACTGCATTTAGATTAGATGGATTACAAGATAAGTCAAGTCCTTTCTTCTGTTTCATTTGTGATTGTGTATTGGATGAAAAAACAGATGAACTCAAGGATATAGAAGAGTAAAGAACGAAGGATGGAATGAAAGAATGGTTGGAAAGAAAGAAATGCAATAACTAGAGCCGTATGTATATGGATTTACAAAAACTTCATCATGGGTAGAAACAAAAAATGAGATATCGAAGTAGTTCTGACGATTCAGTAATATTATCATTAGTTTTTAGTTACTCCGACCCAATAGATCTTAATGATCAAACTTAATGATAAAATTAAGTAATAATTCATTGGTTGATTGTATCATTAACCATTTCTTTTTTTTTGGTGTGAGGAACTTACCATGAATCCACTGATTTCTGCCGCTTCCGTTATTGCTGCTGGATTGGCTGTAGGACTTGCTTCTATTGGACCCGGAGTTGGTCAAGGTACTGCTGCAGGCCAAGCGGTAGAGGGTATTGCGAGACAACCAGAAGCAGAGGGTAAAATACGAGGTACTTTATTGCTTAGTCTAGCTTTTATGGAAGCTTTAACAATTTACGGACTGGTTGTGGCATTAGCGCTTTTATTTGCGAATCCTTTTGTTTAATCCTAGAAATGTAAAAAAGTACCTTAGATTACATACTCATTTTACTTTTTTTCTTTATTAACTTGAAATTAAATTGTCGTTTGCTTCTTCGAATTATATCAACACTTTACTCCTATAATTACTTATTTGTTGAGACTACAGGAAAGACTGCTTTGAGGACGAGGAATTACCAGATCACTCGCTTTCTTCCTTCCCGTCCTTAGCTTAGTACAATGGAAACCTTTTTCCTTTTAGGAAACGTTTCCACAAACGATATATTTCACAATTGAAATGAGACCTAAGACCTAACCTA